CTCAATGTTTTGTTTAATTGTCTAAATATTCAAGAATTAAGACCATTCTAATGCTCCCTTTCGCCATGCATAAACTAAACCAACAATTAGGATAAGCACGAAGATGAAAGCTTCTATAAATACGGATACCCCCAATAGATCAAAACTCATTGCCCATGGGTAAAGAAAGACTGTTTCAACATCAAAAACAACAAAAACTAGAGCAAACATATAATAACGGATTTGAAATTGTAACCAAGCATCGCCCATCGGTTCTATTCCGGATTCATAACTAGAAAGTTTTTCTGGCCCTTTCCTAATTGGAGCTACAATTCCAGAAATTAGAAATGCCAAAATAGGAATCAAGATCGATATTATTAGAAATGTCCAAAAAATATCATATTCATAAAGCAAAAACATAAATGTACTCCTATGAATGGGGAAAATATACTGGATTCATATTAATTCTTAGTCGATTTGAATTGAAATTTTCAAATTATTAGATTCATTAATCTAATCTAAATAGAAATGCTTTGTATTTTATGAAGTTTACATTATTTCTAATAAAATGGAGATTCTTATCTGAGTATACTAATACTAACACTAATATTATTCTATCCACTATGAATGAATCTATTCCAATAGAAATTACTTGATTGATTCTTTCTATTACAAAAAGTATTGAAAGTATATTTATACTAGTAGTATTACTACTATGGAGTATTTAGTATTCAATATAGTACTAATATTGTACAGATAGTTTGAGTACTAATCTATTTGTAATGACAGATATGAGATAAGAAATAGAAATCTGAGTAGCATCGCTAGTAATATTAGGGCTATACGGACTCGAACCGTAGACCTTCTCGGTAAAACAGATCAAACTATTATTATCAAAATTATTTGAATTGTTTTAAAGACCCAACGTGCATTTTTTTTGCATTGGGCTTTTTCATTAACTGATAGAAATATCAATTAGTCTATCATCTTTTTTCTTTACACAAAAAAAAAAAAAGAAATGACTCCCTGTGCTCTGATTTATTATTTAGATAAAAATCTAAGAGCACTACCAAAGTTCTTCAAAGAAGAAGGTTATCCTGACGTAGGTCTGCTTCTGGCCTGGATCAACTTAAGTTAAATGGACTCTCTATCAACCTACTTAAAGAAAAAGAAAATATCAAATAGGAAATGAAACTTCATACACCTTAAAGTTCATAAGATAGGAAGAAAAGAGACTTTTTTTGAGGTCCCTAGACTCATTGCCTAGCATTGAATAGATTAAGTATTCACCTTATCACTATCTCAAATCCATTATGGATTCCATTTGACGTCTAACTAAATCCTTTCCGTTGTCAGGCTATTGTTCTCTTATTTTGTTCCTGGAGTAAGACATGGATTTATCATATCAATGAAGATCAAATCTTTGAATTACATGATGGACTCCTATGAAAAAACATTGGCGCATGTGTAAACGAGGTGCTCTACCTAACTGAGCTATAGCCCTTGTGCTTTTGATACATATTTTATCATATTCGATAAATAAATTCTTGTCAAGATAAATATTACATGATACAATCTCTTTGATTTATATTGCCTTTGTATTGTCGCATTACAAATGCGATGCTCTAACCTCTGAGCTAAGCGGGCTCTCAGAACCCAAATTGTGCATTTATCAGAAGTCTTTCCTAAACTACTGGGATCCTAGTTATTCACTATTGACTATTAGCTCTTCATAACACAATGACTATATCATAACATAATAAATACAAACATAAAAAAAACAGAGAAGATCGCCTATTTAATAGGCGACCCCCTTTTGTTAAAGAAAAGGGGTAGCCAAACAATCTATATTATATCTCTATCTCTATCGTTATCGTTTCGATCTCTGATTAACTCAGAAATTTCAGAGTTTACATCTGTGATTAACTTAGAAATTTCAGAGTTTACATCTGTGATTAACTCATAAATTTCAGAAAGACTAAATTTCATCAATTTATAGAATCTCGACAGATTAGATTTCATCAATCGATACAATCGATGAGATTGGAATCTATATATGATATCTTGGAATCTATATATGATATCTTGGAATCTATATATCATATCTGGATTCATCTTCAAGCTGTTTGATAAGGATATGATTTGAGATCTTAAAAAAAAAAATATAAATAGCACAAAAAGTGTACTACTACTTATAAAAATTACTATCAAAACAGATATCACGAAAGAAAAAAGACCATTAAGAAGAATATAAAGAATATCTATAATTTTCGATCCTATCTCTGAACAAAATTTTTTTATTCTTTGTTTGCGGGTACCTATTCCTATAGGGAATAACTGGAAATTATGGTTATTATTCATTTTTCTTGGTGTGTGTGTTTGTTTGTCCCGATCTAAGATTAAGATCGGGGAAATCTTTGTTGAAAGATATGAGAATGAAATAAGTAAAAGATATGATAATTTTTGTTCTATTCTAATAGGTGGAATCGAATAACCGTTTATATCCACTAAGTAAGCAGTC